ACTTGGACAAAAAGAGAAGTGACTTGGACAAAAAGAGAAGTGACTTGGACAAAAAGAAACGAAGTGACTTAGACAAATCTTGTTTGTCGATAACCTCGGACCAATCAATCGAATATTGATTCATACGTAATCGATCGAACACTACTTGAAAATGGTTCTTCTGTTCAGAAACGAAATGTTCCAAATGTTCCTGGAAATTCTTGCTCCCATTGGACCATTTGTATCTATATGCATCAGGATCCCGATTCATGGATCTCTCGGTTCGAGAAATAAGAAGATCAAACCATTTCTTCTGACTCTTTTTCAAATTCGATAAATGTTGGTTGATCGTATATTTCATTATAGTTATATGATTCAGAGTATCATTTCCTATTTGATCCCTTTGAATTCCATATTCGAAGTTGCGATCGGATCTATTCATTAAAAAGAATCGATTCGATACATTTCTTATGTACCCATAGGTGCTATATTGGATTTGAATCAGATTTCGGATCAATCTATATTGATTGACTGCCTCCATTATGTTGTTGCTAGCAAATACCACTATTTTTGGTTTTTGGTCTTCCAAATCATTCCCGCAGGAGATCCGGACCGATTTTTTTCTGATCCTTCGATAAAAAGATTCATTCTCTTCATAAAAAATAGGAGGTAGAACCAATAAAGATTTCTTTTTCGATTCATCCCTGGAGTTGAATACCTCATTCAATAATTTTTTTTGATCCAATCCGTAGGAATCAATAGAAAAGGCAAATCCCTTATGATACACCAGATCCGGCTCGGTTATTGATAGAGTGAATAGATCTGCCATTTCTTGAAATCTCTCTTCTGATTCAAAATCGTGGTGTAACGTGTATCCCCCTTTGTTCCGGTCATGGAATAGATGAAATAAATAGAAATCCAAAAATGGATTTTTGTTCAAGAATGAAATCTTATTGGAACTGCCCATATCCGGTTCATCCTTCGGAACCATATCACATCCCGGATCTGATGAAATAGGATGAATTGAGACGGTATTTTGTAAATACGTAATTATCTTGAATATATCCACCATTTCTTTATTTTCCGATCGCCTGGAAGGGACAAAAGAAACATCTTGTTGTTTCTTCAACAATTTCTGATCTCTAGTAGACCTCTCAGTAGGATTCGAACCCGGATGAAGTTCTGACCATCTGTCAGAGAAAAAAGAACGAATTGATCTTGTAGGATTCCCAAGAAATTCTTCGATTTCTTCCGGAAGCAGATGATTATTCATCTGCTTCTCACGTTCCGTGAATAGCCGGGACATTGAGGAATATCCAGAAAGGGATTTCGGGAATCGATCTGATTCTATCTCTGTTCGTTCCGTTTGAAGAAAGGAAGGATCCCAAAGAATCGATCTTTCTTTTAGTTGCTGAATCTCTGTTTGATTGATCAATGTGTGATATTCCGAATCCTCATTACTAATGGAATCGAAATGATCTCTGGATTGATCAGAAGATCCTTTCAATTGGCTAGAATCCGTTACTTGAACGAAAATAGATCTTGTGGAATCATATTGAATATTTGACGATACATTCCGTACCTGGCTAAAAAACCGATCCTTGTTTACCAACCACACATTGTCTAACCAAATCAAATTCTCTCTCGATACGTTCCTCAAAAAATCCGATTCGTGCTGATTCTTCCCCCAACTAACGAAGAGATCTTGGCGGAATTGCCACATATGAAATTGAGCACAATTTTGCAAAGAAATACCCCACTTGTTTCTCGAGAGGAGATGGGAAACATGCTCAATATCATTTGATTGAATAGTTGCCTCAGCTCCTTGTTGTTTGAAGAAACCCCCTACTTCAATTGGTCTTTTTTCACGAAAAGCAGACATGAGATAACAAATCAAGTGTTTCACTAAGATTTCGAATAGCTGTCCCGAATTCAAGTTGACTATGTTTCGCTTCTTCCTCGGAGAAAGACGATCAAACAATTCACAATCATGGCCCTTGCGGATCGGATCATCCGTATAGGATACAAAAAGAAACTCCAGATATTTGATATCTTTCTCTTTGAATGAGATCTCAATTCCAGCTACGGTTTCATTAGATATCTTACAACTAGAATCCCTCTTTTTTCCGATCCGGTTCCTCCACCACCGCGACCCCCAGTTAGATTCAGGCATGATACACTTTTTAGTTATTGGGAGAACCCAAGTACTCTCTTTCGGATCCATGAAACAACTCTCAGAGATCTTTTTCCCTTTTGGAAGATACAGGAGCGAAACAATCAACCTATTGATATTGGAAGACCAAAAAGATTCTTCCAATGTATCATTTCTGGGTCCAATGGAATTCATAGGTATAGGAAGAATAGGTATACTAAGAAGCCCCATCAAATAGATATTTTTTCTTTCGACCATATTTCGATTGTTAATACGATATATAAGGACCGCTACTACAAGCAGTACTACACCTTTGATCGTGAAATCTCGATTGCTTGTTGAACCCTGTGAATCACGTGAAAGTAGGAT